ACCGATTTGATAAAAAAACCTTTTCAACGGAAAATCGTCATTTATTTACTTTAATCAGTCAATTTGATAGAGAATCGGGATCGAGTTTAAATTGGAAGGGCCTCTCTTTATTTTCAGAAAAAGAACAAGGAAGGATTGGTTCAGAAAAAAGAGCCAAATTTTACAAATTTTTATTGAATACAATTCTAACTAGCCCTAATGGTCAAAAAACAAAACAAAAATTTGTAATAAAAGAAATCAGTAAAAAAGTCCCTAGATGGTCATACAAACTTATTACCGAATTGGAATTCCTGTCGGGCGCAGCTCATGAAGGCCTACCATTGGATTATCAGATACGTTCAAGAAAAAGGGATCGTGTAATAATTTATAGGCCTACTAAACGTAGTCGAAAAGCAAGTGTCAAAAATTGGGTGTCTATTAGAGACTATTCGGAAGAATCAGATTTTCGTCGAGAATTCATCAAAGGTTCTATGCGTGTTCAAAGGCGTAAAACTGTTATTTCTAAATTGTTTCAAGCAAATGCGCATTCCCCTCTTTTTTTGGACAGAATAAAAAAATACCCCTTTTTCTCTTTTAATATCCCTGAACGGATGAATTTTTTTTTTATAAATTGGATGGGTAAAGGATCAGAATTTAAAGATTATACAGAGGAACAAAAGGAACAAAAAAAAAGGCAAAAGGAAGAACAAGAAAACAAAATAAAAGAAAAAACGTGGATAAAAATCGCGGAAGCCTGGGATTTCGTTCCATATCCACAAGCAACAAGAAGTTTAATTTTAATAATTCAATCAATTTTTAGAAAATATATTTTATTACCTTCATTGATAATAGTTAAAAATATTGGGCGTATTTTATTATCTCAACCCCCCGAATGGGCTGAGGACTTTGATGAGTGGAATAGAGAAAAGCATATTATATGTACCTATAATGGTGTTCAAGTATCAGAACTCGAACTTCCCAGAAATTGGTTTAAAGATGGTATTCAGATAAAAATAGTATTTCCTTTATATTTGAAACCTTGGCACAGATCCAAATTGAAGCCCTCTTTTTCTTCTTATAAAGATCTAAAGAAAGAACAACAAAAATCTTATTTTTTAACGGCTTGGGGAGCACAAACTACCCTTCCCTTTGGTTCTGTCCCCCCAAAACCTTCCTTTTTTAAGCCTATTTTTAAAGAACTTAAAAAAAAAATTCAAAAAACGAAAAACAATAATTTTAAAGTTCTAAGAGTTTTAAAAGAAAGAACAAAATATTTTCTACAAGATTCAAAAGAACCAAAAGGGGTGGTTATCAAAAACGTTTTATTTTTGTTTATAAAAAAAATAAAAAAAGAACTCTTAAAAGTACATCCAACTCGATTATTTATATTGAGAAAGGTGTATGAATCCGGCGAAACTAACAAAAAAAAAGATTCTATAATTAGGAATCAGATAATTCACGACTCGTTTAGAAAAATTAAATTTACAGATAATACAAATTATTCACTGAGAGATAAAAAAATTAAAAATCTGACTGATAGAACAAGCACAATAAGAAAGAAAACAAAGAGTCTTATGAAAGAAAAAAACAGTAACGCCAAGAAAAGAAGTAGTCCTAACAAAACAAGTTTTAATGGAAAAGAAAAATCACCAAAAAATTTTTTTAAAATCTTAAAAATAAAAAAAAGAAGCACTCGATTAATCTATAAATTATATTTGTTTATAAAAATTTTCATTAAAAGAATATACATCGATATCTTTCTATGTATCATTCATATTGGCAGAATTCCTACACAACTCCTTCTTGAATCAAAAAATTTTTGTTTTGATAAATACATTTACAATAATAAAACAAACCAAGAAATAAAAAAAAAAAAAAAAGAAATTAATTTTATTTCGACTCTAAAAAGTGCATTTTACACTATTAAAAATAGTAAGAGGAATTCACGTCTTTTTTTTGACTTATACTCCTTATCACAAGCATATGTATTTTACAAATTATCACAAACCCAAGTTATTAATTTGTATAAGTTAAGATCTATTTTTGAGTATCATGGAACTCCTTTTTTTCTTAAGACTGCAATAAAAAATTCTTTTTTAACACAAGGAATATTTCATTCCGAATTAAGACATACTAAACTTTCAAGTTCTGAAACGAATCAATGGAAAAGCTGGTTAAGAGGTCATTATCAATACAATTTATCTCAGATTAGATGGTCTGGATTAATACCAAAAAAATGGCGAACTACAATAAATGAAGGTGGTATGACTCAAAATAAAGATTTAACAAAATGGAATTCGTATGAAAAAGACCGATTACTTTATCACAAAAAACAAAAGGATTTTAAAGTATATCCATTACCAAACCAAAAAGATAATTTTACAAAATACTATATATATGATCTTTTATCATATAAATCTATTAATTCTGAAATAAAGAAGTCCTCATATATTATTTATGGATCACCATCAGAATTAAAAAACAACCAAAAAATTACTTTTAATTACAACAATAATAAACAAAATTTTTTTGAAAACCTGGAGGAAATTCCTATCAATCATTATCTAGAAAAGGGTGATATTATGTATATGCAAAAAAATCCAGATAGAAAATATTTTGATTGGACAATTCTCAATTTTTTTATAAGACAAAAAATAGATATTGAGACCTGGACCAAAATGGATTATAACAGTAATATAAATACTAAGCTTGGAAGTAAGAATTACCAAAAAATTGATAAAATAGATAAAAACGATATTTTTTATCTGACGATTCATCAAGATTTAGAAAGAAATCCAATCAATGGCAAGAAACTTTTTTTTGATTGGATGGAAATGAATGAAGAAATCCTAAACCCAATATCGACAAATCTGAAACTTACGGTCTTCCCAGAATTTGTGCCACTTTATAATGTATACAAAACAAAACCATGGATTATACCAAGCGAATTACTTCTTTTAAATTTAAATAAAAAGAAAAACACCAATGAAAATAAAAAATGGAATTTTTTTAGACCATCGAATGAAAAAAGATATTCTGAATTAATGAATCGAAATCAAGAAGAAAAAGAACCCGCAGGCCGAAGAGGCCTTAGATCATATGCACAAAACCAAGATAAAATGAAAAAACAATATAAGATCCGGAATAAGATGAGACCAGAAATGGTTTTCTTACGGAAACACTATTTGCTTTTTCAATGGATAATAGACGATGGTTTAATTCCGAAGTTAACTGAAAGAATGATCAATAATATCAAGATATATTGTTACTTGCTTGGACTGAAAAATCCAAGAGATACTACTATATCTTCTATTCAAAGGAAAGAATTAAATCTGGATATAATGGTGATTCGAAAAAAATTGACTCCTATAGAATTGAATAAAAAGGGGATATTTTTTATCGATCCCATCCGTTTGTCTGTAAAAAACGACGGATACTTTATTATATATCAAACCGTAGGTATATCGTTGGTTCATAAGAGTAAATACCAAACTCCTCAAAAATATCGAGAACAAAGATATATCAATAAAAAAAAATTGCATGAATCTATCCCAAGATATCAAATAATAATTCGAAAGAGAGAGAAAAAACATTATGATTTTATCGTTCCTGAAAAGATTTTATCGTCTAGACGTCGTAGAGAATTGAGAATTCTAATTTCTTTTAACTCAAAGAATCTAAATAGTGTGGAGAAAAATCCAGTATTTTGTAACAAGAAGAACATAAAAAGAAGGAATCCTTTTTTGGATCAAAAAAAACATTTTGATAGCGATAAAAACGAATTAATTAAATTAAAGTTATTTCTTTGGCCTAATTATCGATTAGAAGACTTAGCTTGTATGAATAGATATTGGTTTAATACCAATAATGGAAGCCGTTTTAGTATGTTAAGAATATATCCACAATTAAAAATAGGTTGATGGTACATTTTTCCTATCTATTCTGTACCATATATAAAAGCAAACAGATGCACATATGCTCTGTCTTACGTCCCAGTCTATTTTTATTTAATTAATACAAAATAAATGACGTATCAATTTGTTTGGATAAAATCTATAAAATAAACGAATCTACGGAATATTCCGAATTTTAGGTCTAAATTATTTGAGGTTGTGAGTGTAAAAACGGACCATCTCCTTTTTTATCCCTGTCCAACTCAAATTCAAAATGAAATTGGAAATCCATAAATAAATTCAAATTCTTATGTATATGAATTAATACATTAAAATGACTAATATTATTATTACTGATCGATAAAATAAAATATATTTATATGTAAATTAAAGGGTAGAAGGAGCTTTTTTATGATAAAAAATCCATTCAGTGCAATTATTTTGAAAGAGGAAAACGAAGACAACAAAGGGTCTGTTGAATTTCAAGTAGTGAGTTTCACCAATAGGATACGGAGACTTACTTCACATTTGGAATTGCACAAAAAAGACTATTTATCTCAGAGAGGTCTGCGTAAAATTCTAGGAAAACGTCAACGGCTCCTCGCCTATTTGTCAAAAAAAAATAGAGTACGTTATAAAGAATTAATCGGCCGGTTGGAGATTCGAGAAACAAAAAATCATTAATTTGAATAGTCATTTTGAATTTTCGCTTAAATTTTGATGAACCTCTTTTCGCTTTCAGCAATTCATGGAAGAATGAATCGGGAAAAAACCTATGACTGCACCAGCTACACGAAATGACCTTATGATAGTCAATATGGGTCCTCAGCACCCATCAATGCACGGTGTTCTTCGACTCATTGTTACTCTAGATGGTGAAGATGTTATTGACTGTGAACCAATATTGGGTTATTTACATAGAGGGATGGAAAAAATTGCGGAAAACCGAACAATTATACAATATTTACCTTATGTAACACGTTGGGATTATTTAGCTACTATGTTCACCGAAGCAATAACTGTAAATGCCCCAGAGCAGTTAGGCAATATTCAAGTGCCTAAAAGGGCCAGCTATATCAGAGTCATTATGTTAGAGTTAAGTCGTATAGCTTCGCATTTGTTATGGCTTGGCCCTTTTATGGCAGATATTGGCGCACAGACCCCCTTCTTCTATATTTTTCGAGAAAGAGAATTGATATATGACCTATTCGAAGCTGCTACCGGTATGCGAATGATGCATAATTATTTTCGTATTGGAGGAGTCGCTGCTGATTTACCTCATGGCTGGATAGATAAATGTTTGGATTTTTGTGATTATTTTTTAACAAGAGTTACTGAATATCAAAGGCTTATTACACGGAATCCTATTTTTTTAGAGCGAGTTGAGGGAGTAGGCATTATTGGCGGAGAGGAGGCAATAAATTGGGGTTTATCGGGACCAATGCTACGAGCTTCCGGAATACAATGGGATCTTCGGAAGGTTGATCATTATGAGTCTTACGATGAATTTGATTGGGGAGTTCAATGGCAAAAGGAAGGGGATTCATTAGCTCGTTATTTAGTACGAATCAGTGAAATGACAGAATCAATAAAAATTATTCAACAGGCTTTAGAAGGAATTACGGGGGGGCCGTATGAGAATTTAGAAATCCGGCGCTTTGATAAAGTATGGGATCCCGAATGGAATGATTTTGACTATCGATTTATCAGTAAAAAACCTTCTCCTACTTTTGAATTGTCAAAGCAAGAACTTTATGTGAGAGTCGAAGCCCCAAAAGGAGAATTGGGAATTTTTCTGATAGGAGATAAGGGTGTTTTTCCTTGGAGATGGAAAATACGACCACCGGGTTTTATTAATTTGCAAATCCTTCCTCAATTAGTTAAAAGAATGAAATTGGCTGATATTATGACAATACTAGGTAGCATAGATATCATTATGGGAGAAGTTGATCGTTAAAATGATAATAGAAATAGATACAACAGAAGTACAAGCTATCAATTCTTTTTTTAGATTGGAATCCTTAAAAGAGGTATATGAGATCATATGGATGCTTGTCCCTATTTTTACTCCTGTATTAGGAATCACAATAGGTGTACTAGTAATTGTTTGGTTAGAAAGAGAAATATCTGCGGGGATACAACAACGTATTGGCCCTGAATACGCCGGGCCTTTGGGAGTTCTTCAAGCTTTATCAGATGGTACAAAATTACTTTTCAAAGAGAATCTTCTTCCATCAAGAGGAGATACTCGTTTATTCAGTATCGGACCATCCATAGCAGTCACATCAATTCTACTAAGTTTTTTAGTAATTCCTTTTGGATATCGCCTTGTTCTAGCCGATGTAAGTATTGGTGTTTTTTTATGGATTGCCATTTCAAGTATTGCTCCCGTGGGCCTTCTTATGTCAGGTTATGGATCAAATAATAAATATTCTTTTTTAGGTGGTTTACGGGCTGCTGCTCAATCAATTAGTTATGAAATACCATTAACTCTATGTGTGTTATCAATATCTCTACGTGTGATTCGTTGAGACATAAAATTTACTCTATTTCTTATTTCTTTTACTTCTAGGAAGGAAATTTCATGAGTTGAATCTATATTTTTATTCATCATTCGGGTTGATGAACTAAACCAGATAGTTATATGAGTGAAAAAAACAGCTTATTACTTTGCAGTAAAAGGATTCAGTCTCATTTCCTATGTACAAGAGTTAAGTGAAAGTAAACATAAGCGTTATATACTATTTACCCCAAGATTGAGTGATTAGTCATCATGACTTGAAGCGGGTTCAAAAGGAGCAACTATCTAGGGATTTTACTAGTTATTAACATACATGTATTACCCTAATGAGCAGGGTCCTTTTGACCAAAAAGAGTGGATAGTTAGGAACACCAAGGTACACAAAGGATTCGTAATAGAGATTATGTAAGTTATTCAACAGGATTTTTATGTGCATACTGCATAGCATAAAAGGGATTATAATTGGGGCTTTATGTTGGTAGAAATGATGAAGTAGTACTCCCCACGATTCCGATCCAGAGTATGTTCCTATCCACCGATTAAAGAAATAACTATCAAGAACGAAGTAATCCTTTACTTTGCTTTGTTTAAGTACCTTTTTATGAGAAAGGAGAATAGGAACAAAAAAATAAACTCGAAAGAATTAAATTGCACTACAAAAAAAGATCTTTTTTAGAGAGATAGAATTCTTGTAATGTTTCGTGAACTAATGCAATGTATCATTTTTTTGTAATCAAAAATGCTAGGTTGAAATATTTATTGAGATTTCTACAAAAAACTTTTTATTTAAAGGTTAAGTTATTACTCAACAAAAAATTTTAAATTTTTAAAAGATAAGATCAATTCAGAAGCACTTTATAATAAAAAATAATATATAGCAGACAGAATTCCATTGTCTAATTGGGGACCTTGCGATAGATTTGGATTCTATCCTACAAACATATCAAGATAAAAAATTCAAGATAAATAACAGCAAACGGGTCTTAGATTTATTTGTGACCTTTGAGGAGCCGTATGAGGTGAAAATCTCATGTACGGTTCTGTAATAGCGTTGTGAACAGTAATGTTATCGTCGACTATAATTATCTAACAGTTCAAGTACAGTTG